ATATTCGCCCGCGAAAGTTTTTATTTTATTGGATTTCTAAATTTTGATAGATCCAATATAATATGATAATAAAAAAGACAAAACAAAATAAATACTCGTTATAATAAAACGAAATTCTATTATTATTATCTATTATCTCTAACTAATCTATAAAATAATTATCTATAACTATAAATAACTATAAATAAATAGAAATTGAATACATGTTTAGTTTTTTTTATATAAACTATCAAAACAAGATATACAAATTTCTAATAGATTAGATATTAGATAAAATCTCAAAGACTCCCACGATTCAGTATATTATTCATTAAATACATGTATACCATATTATAATTGTTATTTTTCATTCGCGAGGAGCTGGATGAGAAGAAACTCTCATGTCCGGTTCTGTAGTAGAGATGGAATTGAAATTGAAAAAGAACCATCAACTATAACCCCAAAAGAGCCAGATTCCGTAAACAACATAGAGGAAGAATGAAAGGAATATCTTATCGAGGTAATCGTATTTGCTTTGGTAGATATGCTCTTCAGGCACTTGAACCCGCGTGGATCACGTCTAGACAAATAGAAGCAGGGCGGCGAGCAATGACACGAAACGTACGCCGCGGCGGAAAAATATGGGTACGTATATTTCCAGACAAACCTGTTACAGTAAGACCCGCGGAAACGCGTATGGGTTCCGGTAAAGGATCTCCCGAATATTGGGTAGCTATCGTTAAACCGGGTAGAATACTTTATGAAATGGGTGGAGTAGCAGAAAATGTAGCCAGAAAGGCTATTTCAATAGCGGCATCCAAAATGCCTATACGAACGCAATTCATGATTTCGGGATAAGAATGTATAACCAAAGAAAAGAAATCTTTTGAATGAAAAAAAAAACAAAATTATAGGTTTCTTTTTTTTTTGTTTTGGACAAACAATATTTCTTTTTTTACTTAGCCCCTTCGCAGTGAAAGAGCAAATAAAAAAAAATGATATGATTCAACCTCAAACCCACTTAAATGTAGCGGATAACAGCGGGGCCCGACAATTAATGTGTATTCGAATCATAGGAGCTAGTAATCGACGATATGCTCATATTGGTGACGTTATTGTTGCTGTAATCAAGGAAGCAATACCAAATACACCTCTAGAAAAATCCGAAGTGATCAGAGCTGTAATTGTACGTACTTGTAAAGAACTCAAACGTGACAACGGTATGATACTACGATATGATGACAATGCTGCGGTTGTTATTGATCAAGAAGGAAATCCCAAAGGAACTAGAATTTTTGGTGCGATCGCACGGGAATTGAGACAGTTAAATTTCACTAAAATAGTTTCATTAGCACCTGAAGTATTATAAGTCTAATAAAACGGAGACTCTAATGCTCTTATAGCATTTGAATAAAATATGAATAGAGTAAACTAGATTAATTAGTAAATTTGTCTCACGCATATATCTTTAACAATTCATAAAATAGAAAGAAAAAAGCATGTTGATTATATCAAAGTTCGGGGGTAACAATAATTTTAATTTATCATGGGTAAAGACACTATTGCTGATATAATAACTTCTATACGCAATGCTGACATGAATAGAAAAGGAACAGTTCGAATACCATCTACTAACATCAACGAAAACCTTGTTAAAATACTGTTAAGAGAAGGTTTTATTGAAAATGTGAGGAAACATCAGGAAAACAACAAATATTTTTTGGTTTTAACCCTACGGCATAGAAGGAATAGGAAAGGTCCATGTAAAACTGTTTTAAATTTAAAACGGATCAGTCGACCCGGTCTACGAATCTATTCTAGTTATCAACGAATTCCTAGAATTTTAGGTGGGATGGGGATTGTAATTCTTTCTACCTCTCGGGGTATAATGACGGACCGAGAGGCCCGACTCGAAGGAATCGGCGGAGAAATTTTGTGTTATATATGGTAAGCTTTCTTATATCCAAATTAAGATATGGAACTTTACTATTTGTGAAAAAAAAAGATAAAGAACGGGTTTCTATTCTCACTCTCCTCTTACATTAGTTAATACTTCAAGGAGGTTTTACCGCGAATGAAAAAAGAAAACTGGATTCATGAAAGTTTAATTCCTGAATCACTTCCGAATGGTATGCTTCGGATTCATTTAGATAATGAAGATCGGATTCTAGGTTATGGTTCAGGAAGGATTCAACGTAGTTTTATACGTATACCAACGGAAGATAGAGTAAAAATTGAAAGAAGTCATTATGATTCAACCAAAGGGCATATAGTTTCTAGACTCCGAAACAAGGATTCAAACGATTAGGTGGTTTTTTTTCAACTTCAATATTCCTTTCGGAGGGATACAATTCGAAAGTTTCAAATTTCCAGAAACTAATTTTCTTCAAATAAGTAAATTTGAAATTCAGTTAAGGAATGACAAATATGAAAATAAGGGCCTCCATTCGTAAAATTTGTGAAAAATGTAGACTGATCCGTAGACGGGGACGAATTATAGTAATTTGTTCCAACCCGAGAC